ATTTGATTTAACGATAAAATTTCATCTTTCATCTAATCAACAACCTCAAAACTATAAACCCAAAAATTAAAGTTAAACACAAACAAATATAAAATCCACCCTCAACTACAGTACATAAAAATTTACTAAACTCAACCCTCACTAATTTATAAAATAAACATACACACAATAACCTCATAACAAACCCAAACACAACATTAAACTCACTAACTCTATGATAAATAGTGAAACTATCGTTAGGGTTAAAAACTGACACAAAAATAAACAATATATAAACACCCCCTATATACACCAAACAAAAAATTAATGAATATCATCTAAATCCATAAATAAAATAACAAATTAAGCATGAAATCAAAGCTTTGATTACTAACAAAACACAATAGTAAACACAATGACTACTTAATGAAAACAATGACAACACAAAAAAATAAAAAGTGATCAAAACCTCTAACAACATTATTACTTTTGTTTAGTCAGACATAAACTATCCTTAACACGAAAAGTTAAAATAATATATTATACTAAAACAAATACATAAATAAACCTATTTAACATTATCTATTACCTCAATCACTATAGGCATTATTCTATGGTTAACACCACACAATTCAGTACAATATCCAATAAAAGACCCATGTTGAGAAGGACAAAAAAACAAGTGATTTAACCGACCAGGAATGGCATCCATCTTCAAATTTAAAGATGGTACAGAAAATGAATGAATTACATCAGCTGATGTTACCACTAAATGATATGGAGTACCATAAATCATACGCATAGGCTTATCTACTAAAAAACAATCCTTAGTTATAAAAGAATCATACATACCTTCAGAATATTCATAAGTTCAATATCATTGATGTCCTATAATCTTAATAGTCTCTCTAGAATAACAATCCAAATCTCTCGTTATAAATTTAACTTTCAATGCACACAACACCAATACAACCATAGTAGGTACCACAGTTCAAGTTAATTCAATAACCTGTTTCTCACCACCAAATTTAACACTACCACTACCCATAAACACTTTTCAGTACAACAATATATACACAAAACACAAAATAAACACACATACAGCAATTATATAACAAACTATATCATAATATAATAAAGATAATTTCATTAACACTAAAAAATATTCTAGTAACCAACTTCAAATTCATTTAAAGTTACCTTGTTACGACTTACCTCAATAATAATCGAGGGTGACGGGCGGTGTGTACATGAGTTAAACTTAATTCACATCAACAAACTAATTTGACATTACTATTAAGTCCTAAATATATAATAGTGTTTACAACTAAAACTTTATCAAAGTAACGCATGAATACTTTTATAAGCAGCACATAGACTTGGCTTAACTAACTTTACACAAATTACACATATCATTAAACAATAATATTCAACCAGATATACACCAACATAATAAAAGTAAATTATTAGGCGGAACATCCTTTACACCACACCTTCCCCTAAAAAGAATCACTCACTGCCAAACCATTTTAGTTACTAAACTAAGACAATATTACAAAATACATTAATGGGGTATCTAATCCCTGTCACAAACATAAACTTTATAAAAAAATGAATATTTAAAATTTAAATAAAAAAATTTAACCTACTTTTAACGATAAATAAACACATAAAATCTAGATAAAAGCAAAGAAAACAGATTAACCGCAGATGCTGGCACTGTGCCCTATCCCCTTTAAACGTCTTATTCTTCTAAAACTCTCGTTTTAACAAAATGTTAACTGCTAAACAAAATAAATAATATTGAGATAAGATAAAAATAAACTAACTTTATGCAGCTAATAAAACACAAACTTCCTTTTGCCACAGTTAAACAAATAATCAAAACATGGAATTACAACATAATCCTCCTTAGCTTTTGCAAAACTAATACAATTCATGTTTAACAAAAAAGTTTACTATCCTTTCGTACTGATAAACTTCTACAATAGATAAGAACCGACCTGGCTCACGCCGGTCTTAACTCAACTCATGAAGGTATATAAGGTCGAACAGACCAAAAATCTAGACTACTGCACCTAGATTTTAACCTAAGTCAACATCGAGGTGGCAAACAATTAATTCGATAAGATCTCTCATTAATCATTACACTGTTATCCCTGGGGTAACTTAACCCACTAACCTGCATTCAGGGTCTCAATTTTATTAAAACAATAAAACTTGCCCCAAGCAAAAAAGAAAGATCCCAGGGTCTTTCCGTCTTATTAAATACTCAGAAATTCTGTATCCCTGACACCAAATTCAAATTAATACCAAATATTCACATCTTCCACGTCAAACCATTCAAACAAGCCTCCAATTAAAAGGCAATTAATTATGCTACCTTTGCACAGTCAATATACTGCGGCCATTTATCTTCCAAAACAACACTGGGCAGGCACTACCAGTTATTATTTAAACTGGAAATGTTTTTAATAAACAGACGGAAAGACCCTGAGAAATAATTAGTATAATATAATTACTAATTTAATGATAAATAATACACTACATATTATAACAAGCCACCATACAATTCAACTATAATATAAAATAACCATCTTTCATAACAAATTTACAAAAAATAGGTACTTTTAACCTAATCTTAATAAACATCAATAAATAGTATAACAGCGTGATAAATCTTCCAACCTACCACGTAACTCAGAATTCTAAGTGACCAAATAGAAATAAAATTTAACGAATAACTTATCACATCATAAAATCAATCTATTTTAATTTACTCAACTAAAAATATACATTCCTAACAACTGAAATTAAGATCTAAACCATTCGATTATAAAGATAACTTATAAAAATCCACCAAGCATGACGCAAAAGGCAAATAAACCTAAAACACCAAAACTCAACAATTTATCAATCAATGGCCAATGACTAAAATCATCACAGATTTACAAAATCTACATTTTAACTTAAACTAAAAGACCATTCCACTAGCAAACACATAACTACAATCATCCACTCAACGCATATAATATACACCATAAGTATAATCAATGTTATAAGGATAACAAAAATAATCATTATGACAAGCCACAGGACTCATAAAAAAATCAACCAAACAACCAGACGAACCATAAGACCCTAAAACCTCTTTACGACTGACAACTGATTCCCAAAGTATAAAAACAAAAAAACATCCACTAAAAGCAGAGATGAAGGAACCAACAGTAGATACTAATTTAATCCAATTATAAGCACACTCATAAATACAAACACGACGTGGCAATCCACACAACCCAAAATAATGCATTGGAAAAAAACACATGTTAAATCCAACTTTTGATATTATACACTGACACTGAAGCAAACACTTATTTAACCTTAAACCAGTAATTAAAGGCCACCACCATATAAACATAATTATTATACTTATATAAGATCCTAACGACATGACATAATGAAAATGAGCAACAACAAACCAAGTATCATGAAGAACTTTATCTAATACACAAGCAGACAAAACAATACCAGTAACCCCACCAAAAGTAAACAATACTATAAATGAAACTATTCATCACAAAACCGGATCACTCTTATTAACATGAGATTTTAAAAGCATATAAAGCCAAGTAAAAACCTTAATTCCTGTTGGAACACCTATTATCATAGTAACTGAACTGAAAAATACAGCCGTCTTAACATCCAACCCAACAGTAAACATGTGATGTCCTCATACACTTCTACCTAAACATACTATTGAAAACATAGCAAATAACAATCCATAAAAACCAAAAGCGTCAGAACACATACTCATCCTTAAACATATATGACTAATTATACCAAACCCTGGAATAATCAATACATAAACCTCAGGATGACCAAAAAACCAAAACATATGTTGAAATAAAACAGGATCACCACCTCCTAACGGATCAAAAAATGCGGAACTAAATTTACGATCAAATAAAAGCATGGTAACGGCAGCCGCTAAAACAGGAAGAGTAACTAATAATAAAATAGATGTAAATAAATAAGATCACAATACTATTGACGTACGAGAAAATATATTAGTCATAAAAACCCTATACAATGTACATATAAAATTAATAGAACTAAAAATACTCGATGCACCAGCCAAATGCAACGAAAACATTAAAAAATCTACCCCACTTCCACTTGAAAATAATGAAGTTGATAAAGGTGGATAAAAAGTCCACCCTATACCAGCACCTAAACACATACTAATTAAAAGAAAAACAATAGAAGGAACCAACAACCACGCACTTAAAGCATTTAAACGCGGTAAATTTAAATCTGATAACCCCCCTACTAAAGGAATTAAATATTTTCCAAAACCACCAATTAAAATAGGCATTAAGAAAAAGAAAATCATTATTATACCATGATTAGTAATCAAAAATTTATAACAATCTAAAGAAATCACATTATGATAAGGCTCCAAAAATTTAACACGAATCAATAAACTAAAACTTAAACCTACAAAACCTGACCATAAACCTAATAAAGTATAAATTATACCAACCCGCTTATGATCCAAAGTAAATATCCAGCTCAAAAAATATTTGACACTCATTTACGCAAGATGACTAAAACAATAAGCCACTTAATGTTTTGAAAACACTTAGTCTGATATAACTTAATCTCACACCTTATGATAAAGAGAAAGTCAAATCTAATTGACACAAAATTATTAGCAGTAACTTCACAATTTCCTCTTAACTAATACATCCAACTTATATAACCATTAAATAACTCTGATAAAAAACTAACCACCAATAAGATTAAAAAAATATAATAATACCTAAAATTATAAAACAACAAACCTTGAGTAGGCATATTCAAAAGCAAAGAAACCTCAAGGTCAAATATCACAAATATAATCAGTAAAGAAAAATAAGTAAAACTAAAACAATCTAATCTTAACACGCTAGAAAAAAACCCACATTCATAGGACCTACCTCATCTAGAATCTACACCAACAACCTTTTTCAACAAACTAGAACAAAAAAAATAAATAATATAACATAAACCCAAAAATAAAATAACATCAAAAATCAACAAAACCACAATCTACGGTGTATCCACATTACTGAAGTAAGAATTCAGCCTCTTACAAATTAGAATACATAGATAAAACATATATACATCATATTAACGGAATATCAAATTCACACTTCACTATATCAAAGTGACCTGCTAATGCAGCCCTATTAACCTCAAACCTCTCTAAATTGAGACCAAAGATCCCCAAAACCTCTATTCTAAATTAAACTAAGATTAGAAACATTAACACGATAAATCGACTATAATGGTATACAACCATTTCCTGAAGTTAACAGCATCACGATTTAAAAATAATCTATATAGACATTTTACAATAGAAAAAAACCTTAAAATCAACAGAAACAGACACACCTCCCAAAAAAATTTTACAAAATAATCATAACGAACACGTGGTAATGTAGCTCGAGCCCACATGAAAAAAACTAAACAAAACAAAAAAAAAACACTACCAATTCACCTACCACCAAACATGATGACCATTCCTAATCACGAAAAAATAAATATTATCACATACTCACATGCAAACAAACACGTAAAATATATACCACTATACTCCACTTTAAACCCGCTAACCAATTCTCTTTCAGCCTCACCATAATCAAATGGAGTACGATTAGTCTCACACAATATTGACACAAGATAAAGAATTAAAACACAAGGAAAAATTACAAATGATGACCAACCACTCATAAAAAAATCAACCAAATTATAACTAAAATAACATAATCCAGAAAACACTATGATACACATAAAACAAGCTTCAAACCTTATAGACCCAAAAGCACAACGAATCGAACTCAAAAATGAATAACTTTTATAACTACCTCAACCAGTACACAATATTGAATAACTACAAAATCTAGTGATAACTAAAAATCACAATAAAGAAAGAGAATTAAACCTATACCTATAATAACCACCATATATCAATGAATAACAAATTACCAAATTGACTAATAATATAACCCCAAATAAGCCAATCCAACTACGACTCTGAAAACCACAATTATTAAACTTAATTACTAACTTTAGTAAATCAGAAAAACTTTGAAATAACCCAACGACACCAACCTTATTAGGACCCTTACGGAATTGAGAATAACCTAGAATCTTACGTTCCCCTAATACAAAAAAAGCTATAATAAATAAACAAATTAACAAACCTCTTAAACCACTAATAAGACCAAAAATAATCATAAATAAGTGGCTTAGTTATTAATCTACTATCTATGACTAGACAAATCATTATTTTTATTAAACTAAAACCACAATTTAACAAGAAAAAATAATCCATCTTTGAGACGCAAACCCAATATTTTTCTATTAAACTATCTTGTCCTATGATAAACATAGTAAAGCTCTACACAAGAGTTCACTTGTGTGTAAAACAAGCATTTTTAATAAACTACATCACTCGCACTCAAAATTTACACCCAATTTTTAAAAACATTAGCATAAAAATACTCCCTAGCCAACTTGTAAAGAAAAAGTTGTTCAGAAAATCTATACACCCTCCATATAAGCAATAGATAAATAGATGAATATAAAATACCAACACTAACACTTAACTTATAAAATAAAGGAAAGGACACTGGTGTAACTAATAATAAAAAACAAAAAACCCAGAATAAGTAACCCTTTAAATCTCTACTACTAGATACCAACGAAAAATAGACTATACTAAAGCTAGCTCAAATAAAATAATATCAATATATAAAAAAACACACTTCTATACCCCTACAAAAACACACTACAACTAATGTAGCAACAGAAGTTAATGAAATATGACATCAAATATATTCTCAACTAAAGCTAAAAAATCATACTAAAAAACAACAACAAAAAATAGTGAAAAAACAATCGATAAATACAATCTTAAAATACTCCACTTCATATAAAAAACAAAAAAACAACACAGGAAACTTCATAACAACACTTAACAAATATATAAACATTCATTTACCGATACTAAAGACTCGATAAACTCAAAACATAAAAGGAAATAAACCAAACTTAACCACAAACCCAAAAAAAACAAAGTAATATAACCCCACTATTAATAAACCAGAAACCAACAACACAGAAGATAACCCAGACATTATTATATAATAAAGAATTGAATTGTAAAATTTATAGCTTATACACTTAACATTAAAAAACAATGAAGGTATAATTGATAATCCACACAATTCTAAAAAAACCCAAAACCCTAATAAATTATCCACAACACAACACAAAAAACAAAAAAACAAAGAAAAAATCAAAGAAAAAACTACAACATCTAAATAACCTCAACGAGCAACCATCACTTTAATGATCAACAGAAAAAGCCAAAATTCTAGTAACAATAAACCAATGCACCAGAGCAACAAAAACTTCATAAAAAAACAAAAAAAATATAACTATACATCACCAACCTGAAACCAAACTTAAACTACCTAACTCAATAGCCCCAAAACAACCTAACCTTATATTAATAAATGGACGTAAAATTAATACAATAGGACGAATAATATAACTTACTGACTCAGCGATACATACCAATGGACATATATAAATAGGTGTTCCAACAGGAATTAATGACCTAAAAAACAAATTCACTCTACAAAAAATCCGACTTAAAAAAAAAGAAACAAAACATCTAAAAACAACACTTATCAAAAAAACACCAAACAAATAAGGACTAAAACAATAAGGTAAACGATAACATAAGAACAAAAATAAAACCCAACTCAAAATACCTAAATAATAATACTTAACATCTCCCAAAATAAACTTATTTATAAAAACCATTAAAGAACTTAAATCATTAACATTACTAAACATAACAAACTCAACCAGACATCAATAGATGTAAAATGGAGACATGAACCCCACAGTTTATATTAACTTACCAGTCTCCCTAATTATATTATCTTCAACGCTTCAAATTGACACTTTAAACTTAAGCTAAGAGAAATTTAATGGATTACTAATCACCTTCACAACCAAAATGTAAAATGCACACAAATTACACTACATTAAAAATATTATAAAACTATAATACCGAAGTAACATCATAAACAAAGAAAAATCAAAAAATAAAAATGAGGGTAATAACAAACCCTAACACACTCATAACACTCACTACGAATCAATAAATGCCCACATAATATTAGTGGTATGACCCCTCCTAAAAATAGATAAAAACTTCAAAATAATAAATACATTAAAACTCCAAATCTTTGTCTAACTAACCTAACTTCACAAAAAAACTGAATAGTAACAGGAAATGAACACAAACTCAACAAGCTAAAAATCGCAACTATCATAAAACCAACACCTTTAACACTAGACTTTAATAAAATTCATTTACGAGTGTGTGAAACATCATAAAAAGACCATAATAAGCCAAAAACTATACCAGCACTTAAACCATGACCCAAACAATAAAAAAAAGAAATTTTTATACTAGACCAATCACCTACAAAAAAACCTAAAAATGGAACGACAATATGCGCTAATCTTAAAAACGCTAATCAACGCTTTCCATCTAACTCACTACACGATGTAATTAAAAAAAATACAGATATGATACAACATAAAAATAAATACCACAAAAATCTTCCACTAAAAATAAAACTAACACAACGATATACTCCCAATAATCCAAGCTTCATTATATAACCTCTCAAAAATATTGAAACTATACTTGTAGCCTCTGCATGAACTATTGGTAATCAAGTATGAAATGGAACCAACGGCACCTTAGTAAAAAATATAAAAGATAACAGATAATAAACTACTAAATAAGCATTACCCTTATAGCTCCACTCTCTAAACAAAAAAGAATCTTTAATTATAGACAAATATAATAATACTAAAATTAATGGTAAACTAGTTATTAAAAGATAACCACAAAAATATCAACCTGCCAAAAACCGCTCAGAATATGGAGACTCTCTAAAAACTAAATAAAGTAAAGGTAACATTGATAATTCATACACAACCCAGAAAACTACGCAATGGTTAACACAAAATCTCAATACAGTAAAACTTAACCTAAAAAATAAATATACACGAGCCTCGTCTCTCAATATGTGATAAAACATAACCTGTCTATATAAACCTAACAACAATACTAAAATAATTAAATAAAAACTTATAGAATCAAAAATTAACACTCCACTAAAAACTTTAGCATTAAATATACTCATACATTTGATACCACAACTAAATAACAATATAACAAACAAACTTATCGAAACTATTAAAAACCTACTAAATCTAACGAAAAAGAACATTCCCAAACCCGCGTCAACACAACTAAACCTATAATTATTTCTACTGTAGAAACAACCATTAATGCCATAAAAATCATATGACTATCAAAAGAAGAAAAAACTAAACAAAACATTAAAATCAAAACATTAAAATTCTCTAACACAATTAAACTATTCAAAAATCGAGTAACAGACAAAAAAAAACTAACCCTAATTACAAAACAAAAAATCAAAAATAACCTAACCATCTAATTTAATAATCACAGCTAATAAATCTTAAAAACAAACATTAACACAACCATCATAATACTAAATAATTGACAAACAAAAAGATAAGGATATTCAGGATGACACCCACCTAAATAAATCAAAGAAAAAAACAAACTTATGATAAACCAAAATTTAACTTGACGCCATACTTTATATACACTTGAACCACTTTTTGTAGGTACTCATAAAAAAAATAAAAACGACATAATCAAGACTAAACCACCTATCTTTGAACCTATACAACGCAAAATAGCATAAAATGACAGAAAATATCACTCAGGCTTAATAGAAACAGGAGTATTCAAAGAATCAGCTTCTAAATATGCCTCTATATCTACTAAAACATCAGGATTTGTAAACAATCAAAATACCACAAAACTAATAAATACCATAAGCAAAACAAAATCCTTAACAGTAAAATAAGAATGAAAATAAACTACATCGCTTGAATAATTAAATGAAAATAGAGGTTTCCTTCTGCCTTTCTTATGAAGATAAAACATATGAACAACCATTAACCCTAAAATAATAAATCCTAAACAAATATGTACAGATAACACACGAATTAACGTTACACCAGACACAGAAAACCCACCAACCACATACTTATAAATAACACTACCAAAAATAGGCAATCTATCCACTATTGACGTTAAAACAGTAGCAGCCCAATAAGACATTTGGTGTCAAGGTAATATATATCCAGTGAAAGCCTCTCCCATAACCAACAAATATAAAATAAACCCAACATTTCACACACTCTTCTTTTTATATCTCGAATAATATAAAGCACGACCCATGTGAACAAAAAGTAAAATAAATAATACTTTAACCCCAACCATATGTCAATACCGCAAACATCAAGTAAAAAAAGAATCTTTTGATAACCTCATAACCATAAAAAAACTATACAAATAATCCGCAACATATAAAAAAGACAACATCACACCAGTTAATATCTGCAAAACCATAAATGCAGAAAGTACAAATCCTCTTCTTCAATAATAATTAAGAGAATAATTAATTGGCAAATCTACTAAATTACGTCGAAACAATCTAACCATATATTTACTAATACTATTTCTAAATCAACAAGTATTCAATAGAACCACAATCTATTAGTTTACATAACCTATTAGTAAGTAAACATTAACATACATACACTATAGTATAAACAAGTAATCATATATAATCAACGAAATGTCAATATCATGTTAAAACAGTACAACGATAAACCCCAAACATTCGTCTACTAACTAATAATACTGTACTTAATCCTATCACACCTAACAAAACATGACTAAAATGCAACCCAACCGTACACAATCTACTGGCGTGAAACCTAGTATCAAAAATATTAACATTTATATCTTCCATTTCAAAAACCTGCAACATTATAAAACTCAATCCTAAAACAACAGTCAAAAATAAAAAAAAATCACAATACTTCCAACCCAATAAATGATGAAATGCAGTAACAGTTATTCTAGAACCCAATAAAACAAAGCATCCAACAAATGGTATCTCTAAAGACCTAGATAATTTTTCATAAGATCAAGAATCAAAAAACAGACAACACGTTAAAAATCTACTAAAAACCATTACCTCGCTAAAAACAAATAACCAAAATGCAGACTCATAATGAAAAACCTTTCCTAATCCATCATACACAAAAATAACTATCGATAGCATAGTACATAACAGAAATAATATTAAGAACCAAATCTTCCACAAGAATAAACCGACTAGAAATAAACCTATAAAAGAAGCATTATAAATAGGAACAATAGACATCTATACACCATCTAAAAATAGATCTCTTCTTTGGAAAAGAAGTATAATATTAACTTATACTAATAGCATACAACATACATTTACCATATAATATATACAACATACTATGATGGTAGTGTATACCCCTAGGGGTATACACTACCATCATAGTATGTTGTATAACATATGGGGGCCCCCATATGTTATATATATTAATATAATATAGTAACATTATTTTTTTACTACCAAATTATTAAATGCATAATTAACGTAACCCCTCCAATCATTAATAATTTTAACGTTATTAAGATAGATAAATGATTTACATTACGTAACCCTGTGCCAGTAAACAACTCTATTATAAACTTATCCCAACGGAAAAAAAATAACCTAACATTTTTCAATATATGATAAAACTTGAAGTAACATAATTCAACTAAATTATCACAACCAAATAAACTTCTTCTCCAATTACTTATTAATTTACTATCATAAATTAAGTATATAATTACAATTGATAACAATTGAAATATAACTAAACCAAAGCTGATAAATTTACTGAGACAAACTACTTCATCCAGTATAAAAAAAAGATAAAATTTTACAAATAATCAAGAAAATACCATTAAACCTGATTTAAAAAAAAACAAGACCCCTAATCTAATACTTGCCTTAACTTTAAATAAAATAGCACACAAACGAAAAGAATACAAGTATGACATAAACATACACAAACAAACCAATAAACAAACAATTACATTGACAATTTTAACAAACATAGACAACAAAAAATGCTTAGTAAAAAATACACCTATATAAGGCACACCTGCTAAACCGAGAACTATAAGAATTGATCTAAATAATTTTCATTTACCATAAAAAGTGGTTCTATAAACGCATTTTCTACCTTGAGAACCACCACTTCCACTCATTATATCTCCTATTAACATAAACAGAATACACTTAGACACACCATGTCTTAATAATTGAAACAATGAAAGAATTAAATCACCGTATATCAAATATAGTACACACCATGCGATATTATTACATGTAGATAAAGCTATAATCTTCTTTAAATCAATAAAAAATAACCTACTAATGGCTGTTATAAAAATTGTCAGAATTAATAACACACTGAAATAAATTGATTTATCAAAAAATTGTATATAGTCATAACGCATGGCAAATCAAACACCAGCTGCAACTAAAGTAGACGAATGAACCAATGAACTAACCGGTGTTGGAGCACGCATGGCCTCAAGCAATCAACTTACAAAAGGAAATCTAGCACTCTTTGTAAATATCACAAAAAAAAATACTACTAAACAAAATAAATGTCTACCATAGATATAATAATTTAACCCAATCAAAAAAAATAAGCATACATCACCAAAACGAGAAGAGACTAATGTAACTACGGATGACCGCAATCTCAAAAATTTATCATAAAATAAAATCAAAAAAAACCTCACTACTCCCAAATATTCCCAAAATATCAAAGTAGTTAAGTAATCCCCAGTGGATACCAAAACTCCCATAACAGCCACAAACAATACTACAATCTTACTCAACTCAAAACCTGACAAATCACCCATAAAATAATGATAAATATAGAAAAATACGTAAAAAAAACATATAGCCAGCATTAATATTATACCAATAGTTACATAATCAAAGTCAAAACTTATCACTCAATTGTACCCACCTAATGATAAAAATTTAAACTTAACACATAAATTTATACAACACAAAAAACAAACCCACACTAATAAACACATAAATAAACTAACACCAAATAATATAAACATAAAAACATACGGTAGATAACTACCAACCTTATGGCCGTAACATAAGTCAAATATATGCTAATCTATTTTTATGATAACAAAATTAATTAATAGCCAGGAAAACTTCCATAATTAATGCTTAAAACTAACTCATATAATTCTGACATAGCTACATTTACTAAAATAACAAACCTATGTTGCTAATGAAAGCAATTAATTTGATTTCAAATCAAATATTTATTCATAAGTCAGATCAACCTAAAAAACGGTATCTCCTCCTAGTATGTTAAAATTTTTAATAGAGAGACTTAAAGTCATAAATTAAACCTAAATTAATTCCATAAAATTCTGGCACCTCTACAATTTAAAAATTTTAACATACTAGGAGGAGATACCGTTAAAAAAAATTTTTTTTTAACGGTATCTCCTCCTAGTTGACAACAGCCTTTAAAGAGTTTACAACCCCTCACATTAAAATATGTTAAACTAGA